ACCACAGGTGGGGTGACGGCTAGTTTTGGTATGTTGGGAGATATCATTATTGCCGAACCCAACGCTTACATTGCATTTGCGGGTAAAAGAGTAATTGAACAAACATTGAATAAGACAGTACCTGAGGATTCACAAGTGGCTGAATATTTATTCCATAAGGGCTTATTCGATCCAATCGTACCACGTAATCCTTTAAAGGGCGTTCTGAGTGAATTATTTCGGCTACATGCTTTCTTTCCTTTGAATCAAACTTAGATTAAGTAGAGCCGTAGAGTAGAGTCTTAATTTAATAATTTATTTAATATTAATAAAACGGAATAAATTTTTTGAAATGAAAATTCTTAAATTATAAGACAAGAACAAGAAAATAACTAATATTATGAATAATAAAAAGGTGGATTATCATACATATATTTCGTGTAGAAACATGTAGAAAGGTGAATAAGTCCGTTTATTTACATATTTTTTATTTACACATTTATTGAATTTTTTAATAAATATTTATTAAAAAAATACTTATATTAAAACATATACTTATATATTCCTTATTTAAGTATATACTCACTTAGGTATACTTAGTATATTATAAGTATAATATAATATTTATATAAATATAATTATTATATATGAATTATAAGATATCTTTATAACAATATAAGGTTAAAATAAAAATATTAATATAAAACAATAAATAAAAATAACAGGTACAAATATTAAATCGAGGTACCCATTCAATGATAACTCTCAACAACTTTCCCTCCATTTTTGTGCCTTTAGTAGGCTTAGTATTTCCGGCAATTGCAATGGTTTCTTTATCTCTTCATGTTCAAAAAAACAAGATTTTTTAGATACTATAGGGACAAATCTTATCCATTTTTTTTTTGAAACTGATTTGGATCATAACACCCATATCTATTTAGTAGAATATGGTATAACATGTTGCTTCTTTCGAGCATAAGCTCTTATGTATGTGTAAACATGATATATGGGTAAATTCATTTTTCAAATGGATCGGCATCGGGAAGAATTTCGGAAACGTAAAGTCAATATATCTATATATATGTGGATAGCTATAGGAAATCGTATGAAAGAGATGTTATTATTTTAGTTTGGATCTAAGCAATTCGATGAATTATTCTTAAAGGTTCACATCATAGTAGTGCTGGTTGATGAAAGTTACTTCGGAAACAAAAAAAGTAAAATCCAATTTATTTTTGTTATTTTTCCAATTCCAATAAAATGCAACTAGGTCTAGTGAGAATATGAGTTGGCGATCAGAACGTATATGGATAGAACTTATAGCGGGATCTCGAAAAATAAGTAATTTCGGCTGGGCCCTTATTCTTTTTTTAGGTTCATTAGGGTTTGTATTGGTTGGAACCTCCAGTTATTTTGGTAGGAATTTGATATCTTTATTTCCTTCTCAGCAAATCCATTTTTTTCCACAAGGGATCGTGATGTCTTTCTATGGGATCGCGGGTCTTTTTATTAGTTCCTACTTGTGGTGCACAATTTCGTGGAATGTAGGTAGTGGTTATGATCGATTCGATATAAAAGAGGGCATAGTGTGTATTTTTCGTTGGGGATTCCCTGGAAAAAACCGTCGCATATTCCTCCGATTCCTTATGAAAGACATTCAGTCCATCAGAATAGAAAATAAAGAGGGTCTTTTTGCTCGTCGGGTCCTTTATATGGAAATCAGAGGCCAGGGGGCCATTCCCTTGACGCGTACTGATGAGAATTTGACTCCACGAGAAATTGAGCAAAAAGCTGCTGAATTGGCCTATTTCTTGCGCGTACCAATTGAAGTATTTTGAAAAAATAAACTGAAGAATTAATACTTTGCAAGAGGGAAAAAACTAAAGAATCCTCTTTTTTTTCTATACCATAAGTTAACGGAAGTTTCTTCCGAACGCTTATTCGAGCCAAAGTAAACGTATACGAAACAACCCTAAAACGAAAATTTTTGTGTCCATAATTTTTTTTTTCGAAATATTTGATATTTTTTTTAATAGAACAGGAGTTCTTTCGTCTCGAAATCCGACTAATATTAATTTGAAGTGGGCTCTTTCTTATTCTATTTCTGTATTCTTTCTAGATTCAAGGACTAACCGCTATACTGCATCACAAATAAAAACTCTGAAATAGATTAATGGGCTAGATGACTTGAAATATAACTTATGCTTGATAGAAATATTAGTATCATATAGAGTCGACGCATGGGGTGAGTTCATTAAAACTTCAAAAATTCACAGACGAAAAAATGGCAAAAAAGAAAGTATTCATTTCCCTTCTATATCTTGCATCTATAGTATTTTTGCCTTGGTGGATCTCTCTCTCATTTAAAAAAAGTCTGGAATCTTGGATTACTAATTGGTGGAATATTAGGCAATCCGAAATTTTTTTGAATGATATTCAAGAAAAGAGTATTCTAAAAAAATTCATAGACTTAGAGGAACTCCTTCGTTTGGAGGAAATGATAAAGGAATACCCGGAAACGCATTTACAAAAGCTTCGCGTTGAAATCTACAAAGAAACGATCCAATTGATCAAGATGCACAATGAGGATCGTATCCATACAATTTTACACTTCTCGACAAATATAATCTGTTTCGTTATTCTAAGTGGTTATTCTATTTTAGGTAATGAAGAACTTGTTATTCTTAACTCTTGGGTTCAAGAATTCCTATATAACTTAAGCGACACAATAAAAGCTTTTTCTATTCTTTTATTAACTGATTTATGTATAGGATTCCATTCGCCCCACGGTTGGGAATTAATGATTGGCTCTGTCTACAAAGATTTTGGATTTGCTCATAATGATCAAATTATATCCGGTCTTGTTTCTACTTTTCCAGTCATTTTAGATACAATTTTTAAATATTGGATCTTTCGTTATTTAAATCGTGTATCTCCTTCACTTGTAGTGATTTATCATTCAATGAACGACTGAAAAATGATCGACCGACCTAATTAGAATATTTGGTACTTTGTACATAAGCAAAACATTCAAAATTGTACTTACTACCCAGCCAAGCGATTTCTCCAATATTTCAGAAAAATGATTTCATTAAATAGCAAAATTATAGATAGGGAACTCTACTAGCGACCTACCTAATTTTATTGTAGAAAATTTCGGGATCAATGATTGGACCATGCAAACTAAAAAAACCTTTTCGTCGATAAAGAAAGAGATTACTCGATCCATTTCCGTATCGCTCATGATAATGATATATATAATAACTCAGGCACCCATTTCAAATGCCTATCCCATTTTTGCACAGCAGGGTTATGAAAATCCACGAGAAGCAACTGGCCGTATTGTATGTGCCAATTGCCATTTAGCTAATAAACCCGTGGATATCGAGGTTCCACAAGCGGTACTTCCGGATACTGTATTTGAAGCAGTTGTTCGAATTCCCTATGATCTGCAAGTGAAACAAGTTCTTGCTAATGGTAAAAAAGGAGCTTTGAATGTAGGGGCTGTTCTTATTTTACCCGAGGGGTTTGAACTAGCCCCCCCCGATCGTATTTCGCCTGAGATTAAAGAAAAGATAGGAAATCTGGCTTTTCAAAGTTACCGCCCTACTAAAAAAAATATTCTTGTGATAGGTCCTGTTCCTGGTCAGAAATATAGTGAAATCACCTTTCCTATTCTTTCCCCGGACCCCGCTACTAAGAAAGATGTTCACTTCTTAAAATATCCCATATATGTAGGCGGGAACAGAGGAAGGGGTCAGATTTATCCCGACGGGAGCAAGAGTAACAATAATGTTTATAATGCTACAGCAGCAGGTATAGTAAGCAAAATCATACGAAAAGAGAAAGGGGGGTACGAAATAACCATAGTGGAGGCATCGGATGGGCGTCAAGTGGTTGATATTATCCCTCCAGGGCCGGAACTTCTTGTTTCCGAGGGCGAATCCATCAAACTTGATCAACCATTAACGAGTAATCCTAATGTGGGTGGGTTTGGTCAGGGGGATGCGGAAGTAGTACTTCAAGATCCATTACGTGTCCAAGGCCTTTTGCTCTTCTTGGCATCTGTTATTTTGGCACAAATCTTTTTAGTTCTTAAAAAGAAACAGTTTGAGAAGGTTCAATTGTCCGAAATGAATTTCTAGATCCGCGGATTTTTCAACATCAAGCTCTAAAAAGAAACAAACTCTTGTTGGCAATTATATTATGTAATAATTATATTATGTAATTGTGTATGATCAAAAAAATTTTGTTTGTTTCTTTTTTTTTTCTACCGGATTTCGGGAATTACTTATACCGGTCATGATATGTATATTGTGAAGAAGACTATTTTATTTTACTTATCTCTTCTTTGTTTTTTCAATCCAAATCGAAGTGATATAGAATGAATCAGTAGTTTTCTATTCGAATAGAATCAAAACAAAAGATAAATAAGCGTAAAATAGAAACCAAAGTATAAATGAAAGGAACAAAGGGTTTGATTTTAGGGGGGGGGGGTTGTTCGTCTCCTAGTCCTTGACACAAGAAAAGGGATTTTCCCCAACCCCTTCTTGTGTCGAATTAATAATGATTCTTGATCCTGTTCGTCAAAAACGACTATTCGTAGTTTCCATTTTTTTCTCGGTTTATCATAACCTTTTTTCGATTTATCATGTTAAGTAGTGGACAAACAAAAATATAGGTAAATTTATTGAACAAATACAAATAGAACTTCTTCAAGTTCAATGAACTTCTAAAATAGAAAAAAGTAAATTTTTATTAGATTAAATAGAGTAAGGTTCTATTTTATTAGTATAGAAAGGGTTTGCATGATACCTAATCGATATAAATCTATATATAGAACTATAGAATTGTGAGTCATACTAAAATAAAAGGGGAAATTGAGTGATTACTTCTTTGTTTTAATTTTGAAAGTATTCACAGATACCTTCGAGTAAAAGATTTTCTGAATCAATTAATGAAGTGGATTTTTCATCAATCATAAGAAAAAGTGGATTTTTTTTGAAATATTTATACAAAAA